TTTTCAAATCCAAAATAAATTTATTATTTTATATTTATAAATAGGTCATCACCTCAGCATTTGGCATTTAAACAAAAATGTAATAAAAAAAGAAAAAAGGATGAACCTTTTCCCAATACCAATAAAAGTGTCAAATCTTTTTATCGATATGAGTGTTATATATCGATAAATTTATAACTATTCCTTGTAAATGGAAAACCGTTTCCGTATTAACATAGTGGTAGAAAGAGTACCATGCTGTGGCTGAACTTCAAACGGTTTAGCTTTAACCATGTTAATAGTTCCACATTGTTGGGTGCTAGAGAATCAAAGTATATTTACCAACGAATCACGAAATGCTATGGTTCTTCCATATGATTCTATGATTTATTCAGAAGTAATTCGCGAGATCATGCACCTTTCTTTACTAGTTATACCGAAAAGCGGTGCAGCTGGTTGAATCCAGTCTATTCTTGAAATAAACAACTCGCACACACCCCCTTTCCAAAAAAGATCAATACACCAATCACTACACTTAGATTTATTAGATTTGTTGCTAAAATATCGGTATTAAATCCGAAACTCCCGGCAGATGGCCAGTGACCCAAGGAAACGAAAGAATCGGTTACATTTTTCATAGGATCTCCTCTTATAGATAGACTAAAAGAACAAAATTTTTGTTGTATTACTTGACCTATTTCCTATTTAAAAATCGAAAATAGATTGAAAATATATTCCATTTCACAATGTATTTTTTTTTCAATTGAGATTTCCAATAAGAATAAGACTTATTCGAATAGAATTAGGTACGGGGTTTTCGTGTAAATTGCGAAATACCTCGTCTGTTGCACCATTTCCTAAAGAGCTTTCGTTGGACTAAGAAGGGGAAGGAAGAAAGCGAGTCGGTAACACTAATTCCTCATCCTCAAATCAGCCCCCCCCGTTTTTCTCACCGAATAAGTAATTGTAGGAGCGTAATCTTGGTATAATGCTAAAAGGCAAGCAGACAAGCGTCAAGTCCAAAGAAAAAATACGTATTTTTTTCGTATTAGGATTAAACGAAAGGATTCGCAAATAAAAGAGCTAATGCTACAACCAACCCATAAATTGTTAAAGCTTCCATAAAAGCCAAACTAAGCAATAAAGTACCTCGTATTTTACCCTCTGCTTCGGGCTGTCTAGCAATACCTTCTACAGCTTGGCCTGCAGCAGTGCCTTGACCAACTCCCGGTCCAATAGAAGCAAGCCCTACAGCCAATCCAGCAGCAATAACGGAAGCGGCAGAAATAATTGGATTCATGATAAGTTCCTCGCACAAAAAAAAGAAATGGTTAATGATACAATCAACGAAGAAATTATGACTTAATTATTCCATCAACTAAGATTCAGCCAGTCGAAGTAAGTAAGAACTCCGAATTGAAATACTAATATTCCATCAGATGATCAGAAAGGCTTTCTCCGTTTTAGTTCCTATTTGTTGAGTCTTTCCTGAATCTATACAACTTGAGTTTCTCATTTCCTTCTTTCTAACCATTCTTTTAATTCTTCGACCCTTTCTTTCTTTTTTGATTCATTCTCATAAAGAAAATAAACAAAAAAACATAAAAAAAGACTTCTCTATTAATTGAATATTAATTAAAGTAGAAAGTAGGGCTTAATATTAGTTCATATATAACTAGTCAATATCTAATATCCAATATACATGTCTTTCTTCCATAACGTAAACCCAGTATTCTGCCTAAAATGAAATTGGATTCTAGAATCTTTTAGCCATTTGATTCCATATACCTAGTTCGGCCTTTCTATACTAACCACCCCCCAGCCATATCCCCTTGCTATTCTATTACTATAAGAACATACTTGTATGTTCCCAAAGTATATTCTCTTGAAACATATATTGACTTTTTCTAAGAAAAAAGACTCTTTCGAAACTGAATTAATGATGACCCTCCATGGATTCGCCTATATAAGCTGCGGCTAAAGTTGCAAAAATAAGAGCCTGAATACCACTTGTAAATAATCCAAGAAACATGACAGGTATAGGAACTACTAAAGGTACTAAAGAAACAAGAACAACAACGACTAATTCATCGGCTAATATATTTCCGAAAAGTCGAAAACTAAGGGATAGAGGTTTTGTGAAATCTTCTAAGATGTTAATGGGTAAAAGAATTGGAGTTGGTTGAATGTATTTACTAAAATAACCCAACCCTTTTTTTGCAAGACCTGCATAGAAATATGCTACTGACGTGAGTAAAGCTAAAGCTACGGTCGTATTTATATCATTCGTAGGTGCGGCTAACTCCCCATGAGGTAACTGTATTATTTTCCAAGGTAAAAGAGCCCCTGACCAATTAGAAACAAAAATAAATAGAAACATAGTTCCAATAAAGGGAACCCAAGGACGATATTCTTCTCCAATCTGAGTTTTGCTCACGTCTCTAATGAATTCAAGGACATATTCAAAGAAATTCTGACCGCCAGTCGGAATGGTTTGTGGATTCTGAACAGCTACGGCGGCTGAGCTTAATAAGATAGCAATTACAACCCAAGAAGTAATAAGTACTTGGCCGTGGACTTGGAAACCACCTATTTGCCAATAGAAATGTTGGCCGACTTCTACACCGGATAGATCATAAAATCCCTTTAGTGTATTGATTGAACATGATAGAACATTCATATTGTCCTCTGACAGAAATATAACCTTAAAAAAATATTATTTTGATTCAACCGTTGCTTTCTCGACTTATCTACCTCAATCGTATATAATACCAACTAATCACACCCTATCCCCAGTTATTTTTATATCTTTTTTTATATTCAGGAATCCTAACCGAATCGACTCTATTTAATTCGAATTCAATTATAGAGTTCACTAAAGTCATTTATTATGAATCAAGGATTTCGTATATAGCTAGAACGACCTTCACAAATTGCGACTACTAATTTGGTGAGAATTAATCGGATTGAAGCTATAGCGTCATCGTTCGCCGGAATAGAAATATCTGCAAGATCGGGGTCACAATTTGTATCGATTAAACAAATCGTTGGAATTCCTAAAGTAATACATTCTCGAAGGGCTGTATATTCTTCTTGCTGATCAACGATGATTACAATATCCGGTAACCCTGTCATATATTTAATCCCACCCAGATATGTTTGCAAGTGAGATAATTGTCTCTTCAACATGGCTGCATCTCTCTTCGGAAGACAGGCCAGTCTTCCCGCCTTTTGTTCCATTCTCAAGTCTCTGAACTTATGAAGTCTCGTTTCTGTGGTGGACCAATTCGTTAACATACCCCCAAGCCATTTTTTATTAACATAATGACACCGAGCCCTTATTGCAGCCCATGCTACTAAATCGGCTGCTTTATTTTTTGTACCAACAATTAAAAATTGTTTTCCTTTACTTGCTGAATCAAAAAGTAAATCACAAGCTTCTGATAAAAAACGAGCAGTTCTAGTAAGATTTGTAATATGAATACCTTTACGCTTTGCAGAGATATAGGGTGACATTCTAGGATTCCATTTCCTAGTACCATGGCCAAAATGAACTCCCGCTTCCATCATCTCTTCCAAATTGATGTTCCAATATCTTCTTGTCATTTCTACTCACACTTTCTCTTTTTTTTTAAGAGATGAGGTATCCCGAAATAAATAATTGTTCCGACGGAACCTTCTCTTCGGCGGCGAATTGACCATTGATATTAATACACAATTCAAACCAAACCATTAATTCTTTTCTATTCTTTATTTAAGAAAAAACAAATACCCATAGGAAATGCAGAACAGATAAATCGGAGGAATCCGTTCTTAAATCAGCTAAACTAGAGTTTTGGTGTATCATTGAAATTTTGTTTAAACACAAGAATTCAATAATTCTCTGTGGTAAAACAAAATATCGTTCATTTCCTCCTCGAATCGATTCTTCTTTTTGTTTTTCAAAGGAATGTTCTTATGTTGCCTTGAACGGTGTACTAATCCTTTGAATCCGGTCCCAACGGGTATCATTCCCCCCAAAACCACGTTTTCTTTTAGGCCTTTCAACCAATCGATACGGCCCCGGAGAGCTGCTTTTGCTAAAACCCGAGCAGTTTCTTGAAAACTCGCTTCGGATATAAAACTTTGAGTATTCAAAGAAGCTCTCGTTATTCCCAACAAGACGGCTCGGTAAGAGATCGCTTCTTCCAAAGCACGCCCTGTTCGTTCCGCTCGCAACAATCCAACCAGCTCGCCCGGTAAAAAAACATTAGACATTCCATCTTCTGAAACCAAGACTTTTGATGTTATTTGACGTACAATAATTTCTATATGCCTATTATGGATCTGTACCCCTTGGGATCGATAAACCTTTTGGATCTTATTAACCAAAGAGATACGACTTTGCGCTATAGTTAGCTCAGCGCCAATCAGGAATCCCCACGGAAGTCCAAGAAGTCCTGTTATACGCTCATTCCAAGCACCAATCCTCCTTTCTAGATTCATTGATATTGACTCAAGCGAACGAACTTCTAAGACTTGTTCCACCTTTGGAAGGCCTTGCGTTATATCACCAGACCTCGATTTTTCATATATAAATGTAACTACCGTATCTCCTTCATAAATGATTTCCCCATAATGGCCATGAACTGTTGCTCCTGGGGTGGCCAAATAGGGCTTTGCTGCTCTTATTACTACAGAGTCAACTTGAACAATTAGAACTTGACCCGCCTTTAAGTGTGGCCCATTTTTGGCTATACAGACATTTTCACAAAGAAATTGTCCAAGACTTATTTTTGTGGGGGTCTCTTCACAATAATTTGGATGAAGACAATACCAATTCAATTTGAACGGATTCAAAATAATTCTACTTACTGGATCGGGATTATAAATATTCCTATTTTCATCGATTAAATAATATTTCATTACTCGAAAAGTTTGTTTTAAATTGTCAAGTTGCAAATAGTTAGTTACCAAGATCTGATTATTAGTTATTAAACGGTAAAATGAAAAAAAATTCGCAATTTGAAGGGCTGTTCCAA